GATCGCGATTTGGAATGAACCAAAATACTTGTTTGTTTTGTTACGGCAATAACACTTAGTAATAGTAAGACCACCCGATGGGTTGGATTTCACTACAAGAAAAAGGTTTGTTTTACAGCAAACCTACATTACACAATGAAACATACCACAGAGTGGTATAATAGACGGAATCGTAAATTATCTAATCTACAGAAGAAAGATACTTCTAATAGAAAGAATTAGACATTATCGAATGATTTGACAGACCAAATCCCAAAACCAACTCAACTCATAGAATATAGAAGAAGGAAATTGATACATTTAGGACCAATTCATTATCTCTGCATTATCTCTGAATCAATCAATTGGGGTTGTTGTTCTGCCAAAAAGCGATTAGTCAGGCGACTCCACAAAACAAATACAAGAAAAGAATAGGTCCTAGATCTATGTGACTGTTGAAGTTTTTAGACAGAATCATGTCATGATTCTCACTTCATAAATTGACCGGATTCGATATACCAACGCAAAAATATATCACTAACTCTTTAATCATGGACAGAAAAAGAGGAAAAAGGTCATATGTAATCCATCCACGAAGATTAATGAAGGAAGATGAGTATTTTATCCGAGATTTTACAAATACTGATTAGATCTATTGGAATGAATTATTGTTTTTTATTTATTGTTTTTATTTTCCTGTCCCTATGTATTTACATGAACATGTGGTAATACTTTTGGACCAACCAACCGGCCAGTCTATAAACAAGTACTAATGAGGAAATGAAAACTATACTAAACTAAAATAGAATGTATTAGGGCTATACGGACTCGAACCGTAGACCTTCTCGGTAAAACAGATCAAACTGATTATCATCGAAATGATTCGAACTGTTTCAAAGACCCAACATGCATTTTGTTGCATTGGGCTCTTTCATAAACTGATGTAAAGATCAGTTAGTCCACCATATTTTTCTTTACAGGAAAATAATGAGATGGCTCCATGTGCTCTGATTCATCATTTGTATTCTGATCTAGGAGCAATACCAAAGTGTTTCAAAGAAGGGTTACCTTGACTTAGGTCTGCCTTCGGCCTAGATCTAACTAAGTTAGATGGAGTCTCTATCGCTACGCTGCAAGAGTCGAATATGAGACTTCATACACCTTAAAGTTCATAGGACGAAAAAAGGTTATTTTGAGGCCCTTATACTCATTATGCCTAGCATTGAATGGACTGGGTATTTACCTTATCAACTATCAAATCAATGGCGGGTTCTATTTGATTTGGCACCTGAATTCGCACCTGAATCGGACCGAACCCAATATTTGTCAGGCTATTGTTCTCTTGTTCCCTCGAATCTATGGAGTAAGACATCGATTTGTCAATAAGATCAATTATGTTTATTGCATTGCATAATGGGCTCCCTTGAAAAGCATTGGCGCACGTGTAAACGAGGTGCTCTACCTAACTGAGCTATAGCCCTTGTCATAGATATATTAACATATGGATAATTTCTTGTCAAGATGGATATTCCATAATCCCACATGATAGCTCTCTGATCCGTCTACTGTTAACAGGTTGGTATTGCTTAGAAATAATATTCCACTTATAATCCTATAAGTGATGGATCCTTTTTTTGGTGATAAATAACCTACTTAACTCAGTGGTTAGAGTATTGCTTTCATACGGCGGGAGTCATTGGTTCAAATCCAATAGTAGGTAGAACTTATTAGATACCGAAGTCAATTGAGTGATATCTAATAAGTTTTTCTACCCATTTTCTTTTTTTTTTTCGTTATATCAGATTAGACTTGATTGTGTTCAATTGGCAGAATAAAAATGTGGTGTATCATAATACAGTTCTAAAGAACTTCTTTTGATTATTTTGATGTATTGACTTGACTAGGAGGAAATAGCATTTACAGCCTCTACTCGTGTCCTAGCTCGTCTGAGAGCTAGATTCGCTTCAATTGCTTGTCTCTTACCCTCAGCTCTACTCAAGTTAGCTTCAGCTATTTCAAGAGCTTGCTGAGCTTCTTGCGGATCAATGTCAGTACTCATCTCCGCATCATTTCCTAAAATGGTGATCTCATTATTACCTATTCTAGCGAAACCACCCATCAGAGCCACCGTTAACCATTGGTCGTTGAGGCGTATTCTCAAAAGACCTATATCTACAGCCGTAGCAATAGGGGCGTGGTTTGGTAATACGCCAATTTGGCCACTATTAGTAGATAAAATGATTTCTTTCACTTCTGAATCCCAAATAATTCGATTAGGAGTCAGTACACAAAGATTTAAGGTCATTTCTTCAATTTGCTCTCCACTTCTAAGTTCATAGCTTTCGCGGTAGCTTCATCGATGTTACCCACCAAATAAAAGGCCTGCTCGGGAAGACCGTCTAATTCTCCGGAAAGGATCAATTGAAACCCCCTAATTGTTTCTGCAAGACCAACATATTTCCCTGGAGAACCAGTAAATACTTCTGCCACGAAGAAGGGTTGTGATAAGAAACGCTCAATT